TATGTTGAAATCAAATCAGAAGAAAGGGAATCTATCAACTTTATGAATGACAAAAAATATGGATTTCTGTAGATAGATGAGAGATCATGTAAACAATTTATAGATTAATCAAACCCCATTTTTTGTCATTTATTTGATTATCACATCCAAATTTCAATTTTTTTTTGATTATTTGACTATCGATAATTGTATGGATGAACCAAGATTTCGCCCTTTTTTTTTACCAACTTGTGCTAAATTCACGTATCTAGAAATTCATTTCAAACAATTGAACCTTCTCAAACTGTTTCTTTTTAAGAACCAAAAAGATTTGTGCCAAAATAACAGATGCCAAGAAGAAAAAAAGGCCTTGGACGCGTGAAGGATCTTGAAGCACTATTTCTGCATCTCCCTGACCAAATCCACCCACATTGGGATTACTCGTTAATGGTTGATCAAGCTTGATAGATTCGCCCTCTGAAACAAGAAGTTCTGGTCCTGGAGGTACAAGATCAACCACTTGGTGTCCATCCGAAGCCTCTTTTATGGTTATTTCAGAACCTCCCTTTTCTTTACGTACAATTTTGCTTACTACACCTGCTGCTGTAGCATTATAGACTGTATTGTTACTCTTGCTTCCATCAGGATAAATCTGGCCCCTTCCCCTGTTCCCGCCCACATATATAGGATATTTTAAGAAGTGAACGTCTTTCTTAGTAGTGGGATCCGGGGAAAGAATAGGAAAGGTGATTTCACTATATTTCTTACCAGGAACAGGACCTATCACAAGAATGTTTTTTTTTGTGGGGTTATAACTCTGAAAAGACAAATTGCCCATCTTTTCTTTTATCTCGGGAGAAATCCGATCGGGAGGAGCCAATTCGAATCCTTCAGGTAAAATAAGAACAGCCCCCACATTCAAAGCCCCCTTTTTGCCATTAGCAAGAACTTGTTTTACTTGCATATCATAAGGAATTCTAACAACTGCTTCAAATACAGTATCGGGAAGTACTGCTTGTGGTACTTCAATATCCACGGGCTTATTAGCTAAATGACAATTGGCACACACAATACGCCCAGTCGCTTCTCGTGGATTTTCATAACCCTGTTGTGCAAAAATGGGATATGCATGTGAAATAGATGTCTGAGTTATTACATATATAATGATCGATACGGAAATGGATCGAGTCATCTGTTCTTTTATCCAAGAAAAGGTATTTCTATTTTGCATAATCCAATCATTGATCCCCAAAATTTCTACAATAAATTAGGTAGTTTGCTAATAGAGTTCCCTATCCACAATTCCGCTATTTTACTGGCATAAATTTCCTGGATTCCAGGAGGAATCCCCTGGATGGTTAGAAAAATAAAGAAAGAGTGAATAAGATTTTGAATAGTTTGCTTATGTACGAAGTGCCAAGCATTAGGATTGGGTTCATATTAGTGGATCATTCTTTAGTCATTCATTGAATGATAAATCACTACAAGTGACGGAGATAGACGATTTAAATAACGGAAGATCCAATATTTTAAAATTGTATCTAGAACGACTGGAAAAGTGGAAACAAGACCTGATATGATTTGATCATTATGAGAAAATCCAAAATCTTTGTAGACAGAACCAATCATTAGTTCCCAACCATGAGGCGAGTGGAATCCGATACATAAATCAGTTAATAAAAGAATAAAAAAAGCTTTTATTGTGTCGCTTAAGTTATAAAGAATTTCTCGAACCCAAGAATTAAGAATGACAAGTTCTTCATTACCCAGAATGGAATAACCACTTAGAATAGCGAAACAGATTATATTTGTCGAGAAGTGCAAAATGGTATGTATATGACCCTCATTGTGCATCTTGACCAATTGTATAGTTTCGTTGTGGATTCCTATACGAAACTTTGGCATATGGGGTTCAGGGTATTCCTTTATCATTTCGTCCAAACGAAATAGTTCTTCTAATTCTATGAATTTTTCTAGAACGCCATTTTCTTGAATATCGTTCAAAAAAGTTTCGGATCGCTTAGTATTCCAGGAATTAGTAACCCAAGATTCCAGACACTTATTAAACGAGAGAGAGATCCACCAGGGCAAAAACACCATGGATACAAGATATAGAAGGGGGGTGAATGCTTTCTTTTTTTTCTTTTTTGACATTTTATTTTGAATCTGTGCAATTGTTAATAAACCACTGCATTCGTCGACTCTAGCCGATCTGAGATCTCTATGAAACATGAGGTGTAGAACAAGCTATGGATAATTTTTTCGAAAAGTTTCGTTTCGCCAGCAACTCATAACCCAGGAAGAGTTGAGGGAATTTTCGGAAAAATATTGATGTGATGATAAAATCAAAAATGAAAATAAAAAAGAGAAATGGAATGGTTATAGTTATAAGAGATCCAATCATTTGATCATCAAAGGGCAAAGGCAAAGCAAAAGAAAGGATAATAGAATATAAAAAATGAAAGAAACAAAACATCAATTGAAAAAAAAAAGAAAGGAAATTTACTAGATAGGATCCATCCATATCTAACATATCAGTTCAAAATATTCTATGGGACCCTCCGAATTATGTAGACTGAACTGTTCTAATATACTAATTGAATATACTAATATATGTGATGAATACATATTTAGTAGTTATTAAATATGAAAGAGTTGATTTACATACGCCTAATATAATACACCTAAAAAACAGGTTTGGTTACCAAAAACCACTTCGTTTTCCTGTTGTTCTATATACGTCGGCTTTTGCTCGAATCAGCGTTCTTAACTTCAGTTAAGTTATATAAAAAAGAGGATTCTTGAGTTCCTTCCCTAATGATGAGAAAGCATCCATTCTTTCATTTCAAAATACTTCAATCGGTACACGCAAGAAATAGGCCAATTCAGCAGCTTTTTGTTCAATTTCTCGTGGAGTCAAATTCTCATCAGTACGAGTCAAGGGAATGGTCCCTCGGCCTCCGATTTCCATATAAAGGACACGACGGGGAAAAAGACCCTCTTGAACCTCTACTCTAATTGATTGGATATCTCTCATAAAGAATTGAAGGAAGATGCGACGATTTATTCCAGGGAATCCCCAACGAAAAATACACACTATTCCTTCTTTTCTATCGAATCGATCATAACCACTACCCACATTCCACAAAATTGTGCACCACAAATAGGAGCTAATGAACAGACCTGCGATCCCATAAAAAGACATCACGATCCCTTGGGGAAAAAAAAGGATTTGTTGAGACGGAAATAAGGATATCAGATTCCTACCAAGATAACTAGAAGTTCCAACTAATAAAAATCCTAGTGAACCTAAAAAAAGGATACAGGCCCAGCAGAAATTACTTGTTTTTCGAGACCCCGTTTTAAGCTCTATCCATATACGTTCCGAGCGCCAGTTCATATTAGATCCAGTTACATTTTATTGGAATTGAGAGAATAACCCAAATTCTTTTTACTTTCTTTTTTCTTTGTTTCCGAAGTAACTCTCATCAACTAGCACTATTATGATGTGAACCGTTAGGGGTGGTTCATCGAATTGGTTATTAGATATAAAAAAAGCACCCCCCCTTTACAAGATCCCACTGTGGATATCCACATATATATGGATACATTGACTTTCCATTTCAAACCCGTTTGAAAATAGCTATAATGCGTTTATCCATATATCATGTTTTCATGTGCATAACAGCTCTTTCTTTTGTGTTCGGAAAAAAAGTCACACGTTGTACCATATTCTACTAAATGTATATCCGCATTCTAATCCAAGTCTAAGTTTTGAAAAAATGGATTTTTGTCCTATTGGATCTAGACAATCTTGTTTTTTTGAACATGAAGAAATAAAGAAGCCATTGCAATTGCTGGAAATACTAGGCCCACTAAGGGCACCAAAATGGAGGGGAAGTCGAGAATTGTCATAGAATGGATACCTCGATTGAATATTTGTACCTGTTCTAAAGATATCTTAGAATATTATAATTAAGTATATCCATTATAAGTATATAATAATAGGTGCAAGGAGTCTAGAATTAAGTAAATGTAACTATTCACTTTTATACATGAAATATATATATATATATTTCTGGATTAATATGATATATATTATGATGTATATGACATATATATTATTATTATGTATATGACAATCCGCTTTATTATTTTTGTTCTCTTTGTCTTTATCTTCGAATTTTTGAATAAAATAAAAAATGAAATTGAAATAAAGAAAAGAGTTTAGTTTCTTAAAAGCGGTCAAAGGCTTCGTTAGAATTTGCCCAAGCAAGGATTCCTAGTGAAAATGGGAGTTCTCGGGAGATATGGATTTCATTTTTTTACTTTTTTTCTATATTTTATTTATTCTATATCTAGAATATAAATATGTAAGAAGGGAACATGAAATTCTTTTTATTTTTCGAATTTCGAAAAGGAAAAATTCACTATTTAAAATAGAGAGTATTACTAATTAATAATCAGTAATAGAAGTAGCTATAAAATAGATCTAGAGGAAATAATAAAATAAAAAGTAATTACCCGAGATTTCTGATGCTTTCTATAATTTAATTGATTTTTTTTATTCCGATAAGAATAAGATAAACTCAATATTTATTCTCTATAAATCATTCAATTTTATGCTCTACATTAAGTTTTGATTCAAGGGAAAAAACCCGTGAAGCTGAAATAACTCACTCAAAATACCTTTTAAAAGATTACGTGGTACGATTGAATCGAATAAGCCCTTATGGAATAAATACTCAGCTACTTGTGAACCCTCAGGTACTGTTTTATTCAATGTTTGTTCAATGACTCTTTTACCCGCAAATGCAATGTAGGCATTCGGTTCGGCAATAATGATATCTCCCAACATACCAAAACTGGCTGTCACTCCACCGGTTGTAGGAGATGTAAGGATTGATACATAGAATAACTTTTTATTTGATTGATAATTATATGAAGCGGAAGATATTTTCGCCATTTGCATCAAGCTCAAACTTCCTTCTTGCATGCGTGCTCCTCCGGAAGCGCACACT